TTTCAGTATATTGTAACAATGTAATGTGTTGGTGTTAATATCGACATACTGGGTTTTATATACAAATTTATTATTGGTTACTTCAGTGCGTGAATGCAAAAAGTTTTATTTAGTTTGGGGTTGGCTAAAAAAAAACTAGTGTCGATTAGCATGTCTCGGTGGGGGTGGGGGGGTTGAGCTAAATAAAATATATAAATATTTTTGTAGTTCAAAATATCGGTGTGGTTTTACAGGTGTGGGTTTGGGAAAAAAAAAATTTGAGACCGGGGGGAAATATCGTGAGTACTATGTCCGTATAACATTATATTGTAGCGGCTCTCGCATCTCCTTAGTAAAGCTAACATGTGCATAGCTAGTTCAGGTTTAGATTAATATGAACCAGGGATCAAAACTATATGTCTGTTGATCTCATTCCAAAAAAAAAACCATGGATGCCGGAAAATCAATTTTGGGGAGTCATGGGCCCCCCAGCTTACAAGGATACTTCACCCGTATGCCAGGAAATGTTCACGGTGATCAGTCTAAGGTAGGGTGTCCATAGATTTTCGCCGTATGCATTTTGAATGTGAACGTGTGTGGGTCCACAATATAAGCCCGCAGATCTTGACATCGCATCCCAGAGGGCGGGTTGGGGATCTCTCGTCTCCTAGGGGATTGTGATCACTTGCGAGGGCATAAAAATCAAATTCATGTGGAAATTATATGAATGCACGTTATACATAGCATATTTATACGTACATTAAATGACATAAAACATAGTACAAGCGATAATTTAAATTTTGTAGAATTTTGGCCTTGGGTGCTGAAAGTGGGAGTTAAATTCTTTCTTGCTTGAAGTCCCTCTCTTCTTAAATATTCTTATTTTGGTTAAATTGCTATGTTGATTATTTTAATTCCATGAAAGCCATTTATTTTGTATAACCCTGCCGTGTAATTTTGGGGGGGGGTTCTAAAAGCTGACCTATTTTGTCTTGAAGGCCTATTTTGATAAAAAAGTTTGTGATGGGAAACAGATGAAAAATGTAATTTTATGTATTCATAATATCTGCCGATTGGAAGAGCCTGGAAAAAAGAAATAATATAACTTAAATTTGTACTCACACATATACAATAATTGTTGATTGGAAGAGCCTGGAAAAGAAAATTATTATATATAGCATGTTGGTGGCTATTGATTGGAAGTGCCTGGAATAAATATACTATTGTCTTTATTTCTTTTATTTTCTTTTTTCCCCCCCCCCCGCAACTCTCTTATTTATATTGGGGGAGTTTTAAGCTTTTGGGGGATATTAATCCCCGTTCTTTGGTTTACAAGACCAATATTTTTCTAAACTACATAAGCATCATTTTATTAACTTATTTTCTATAATACCGCCTATTGGAATAATAAATATAAATAGTGAGAAGTATAAAATAGAAGCGACTTGGCCAATTTTAATAAATGGGGGTTCTACTGGTTGTCCTCCGATTCACGTTAAAATCAATGTGTTTGCAATTAATAATCAGAATATAATTTGAGTGGTTGGTCGAAATATTAAACTTCGATGTTTGGATGAGTGTATAGCAGGAATTAGTATTAAAATTAAGATAGAAGCTATTAGTGCAACTACACCCCCTAGTTTATTTGGGATTGAGCGGAGGATCGCGTATGCAAAAAGAAAATATCATTCTGGTTGAATATGTGGTGGAGTTACTAGCGGATTAGCTGGAGTAAAGTTTTCTGGGTCCCCTAATATATTGGGAATTAATAATGATACTAATATTAATATTATTAATATTATGGAAATTCCCAGCAGGTCCTTGTATGAAAAATATGGGTGAAATGGAATTTTATCTATATTTGAGTTAAGTCCTGTGGGATTATTTGATCCTGTTTCATGAAGGAAAAGAAGGTGGATGATGCTTGTTCCTGTAATAATAAATGGCAAAATAAAGTGAAAGGCGAAGAATCGGGTGAGGGTGGCTTTATCTACTGAAAATCCCCCCCAAATTCATTGCACTAATATATCTCCTAAGTAAGGAATTGCTGAAAGAAGATTTGTAATTACTGTGGCGCCTCAAAATGATATTTGTCCTCAGGGTAATACATAACCAACAAATGCGGTTGCTATAACAAGAAATAATATAATGACTCCGATGTTTCAGGTTTCTTTATAAATATAAGACCCATAATAAATTCCTCGTCCAATATGCATATACACACAAATAAAAAAGAAAGATGCTCCATTAGCATGAATATTTCGTATCATTCATCCGTAATCTACGTCTCGGCAAATATGTACTACTGATGAGAATGCTAGTATGGTGTCCGCTGTATAATGTATTGCTAAAAATAAGCCTGTAATGATTTGTGAAATTAAGCAAATTCCTAATAAAGACCCAAAATTTCATATATAGGATAAATTAGGTGGAGTTGGGAGATCAATGAAAGAGTTATTAATAATTTTTAATAGGGGATGTGTTTTTCGTGTGGTGTGGGCCATTGTTTTTATAGTTGAATACAACACTGATTTTTCGGGTCAGTAGTTCTGGTTTAAATCCGGGTGGAAATAATGATTTATTTAAGTTTTTTAGGTTTGGCTGTTGGTTTTATTGCTGTAGCTTCTAATCCGTCCCCTTATTATGGGGCTTTTGGTTTAGTGTTAGGAGCACTATGTAGTTGTTGAGTTTTGGTTATAATGGGTATTTCATTTTTATCTCTTGTATTATTATTAATCTATTTAGGTGGAATATTAGTGGTGTTTGCTTATTCTGTTTCTATAGCGGCTGAGCCTTATCCAGAAGCTTGAGGTAATTGAGCTGTTTTAACATATATTTTTGCTTACTTAATAGTTCTTATATTTTTTTATACTTTAGCGTGTAATAGTGGTTTTGAAGATTTATTTTCTGGGAGTGATGTTGGGTTAAATATATTATTATATGATTGTAGTGGGGTTGGGTTAATATATAGTTTGGGAATATTAATTTTAATAATTTCTGGGTGAGCTCTTCTTTTAACTTTATTTGTGGTGTTAGAAGTTACTCGTGGAATATCACGTGGTGCTTTGCGAGTTGTTTAAAATATAATAAGTATAAGTATTGTTGAGATGAGGGACACCAATATGTAAGTTTTAATTATGCCTGTTTGAACTGTTGTAGTGGTTTTGATAAGTGGCAGATGTTGGACCAAGATACCCTGAGGCCCTGCTTTTTCATATCAAGCTAGGTCTAGGGTTGTAGTGGATAAATTTTGTCCAATTAATATTTTTAGTGTTGGTGATAAGCGGTGAGTGGTGTGTGGAAAAAATGCTAATATATTTGAGAATGTGTGAATTTTAGTTTTTAATATAGAGGCTGATGTTAATTTTGTTAAATCTATTGCTAATATTAATCCTATTAGGGTTACTATTAATGCTAATGTTTTTAGTAGTGTTGGTATCGTTATAATTTGAGGTTTTATTGGGGATAAGTTTATTATAATTATTGTTCCTATTATAATACTTCCTCAAGCTAGTCGTTTAATTGGATTTATAACTATTTTATTATTTTCATTGATAAAATTTGTGGTAAGAAGACGCGGTGAATTTATTGATGAAAAATAGATAATTCGAAAGCTATAGATGGCAGTGAGTGAGGTTGCGATTAGTGTAATAGTTAATGATCAGCAGTTAAGGTTGGAGTTATTTATTGCTTCAATAATTGCGTCCTTGGAAAAAAATCCTGATAAGAAGGGGGTGCCAGTTAATGCTAAGCTTCCAATTGTTAGACAGGTTGTTGTTAGTGGAAGTATTTTTTGTATTCCTCCTATTTTTCGAATATCTTGTTCATTATTTAAACTATGAATAATGGAGCCTGAACATAGAAATAATATTGCTTTAAAGAAGGCATGTGTGCAAACATGAAAAAATGCTAGTTGTGGTTGATTAAGTCCAATCGTAACTATTATTAATCCAAGTTGACTTGATGTTGAAAAAGCTACAATTTTTTTGATATCATTTTGGGTCAGGGCACACGCAGCTGTAAATACGGTGGTTAGGGCTCCTAAGCAAAGGCAGATTGTTATGGATGTGGGGTTTTGTTCTAGTATTGGTTGAAATCGAATTAATAAAAAAATTCCTGCTACGACTATTGTGCTTGAATGTAATAATGCTGAGACTGGGGTAGGGCCTTCTATGGCTGCTGGTAATCATGGATGGAGGCCAAATTGAGCGGATTTTCCCGCAGCTGCCAGTACTAACCCCAACATTGGAATTAGTGATTCATTTTTTGTTAAAATAAATGCTTGTTGGATCTCTCAAGAGTTAGTGTTTGTTGCTAATCAAGCTATTGTAATGATTAATCCAATATCTCCAATTCGATTATATATGACGGCCTGTATGGCAGCATTATTAGCATCTGTTCGTGAATATCATCACCCAATTAAAAGAAATGATATAATTCCAACCCCCTCTCATCCGATAAATAGTTGAAAAAAGTTGTTAGCTGTTACTAAGATAATTATTGCAATCAAAAACAGTAAAAGATATTTGAAGAACTGATTAATTATTGGGTCTATAAATATATACCAAATAGCGAATTCTAAAATTGACCAGGTAACAAATAAAGCTGTTGATAAAAATACAATTGAATATTGATCTAATTTAATGCTAGAGGAGATGTTTAAATTATCAATTGTTATAAAATTAAATTTAGTTGTTGTTGACTCCATCCCTCAATTAATAAATATTATTAGTGGAAGTATACTAACTATGAAAGATATCTTAATTGATGTTTTTACAATATTATATCAGTATTTATCTATTTTAATTACTAGTGGAGCAATAATAATAAGCAAGGATAAAATGACAGAGGAGTTAAAAATTAATATATAATTTATTACTTTTACTTGGAGTTGCATCAAGAGTTTTGGTTTCTAAAACCAATGGATTATCTATTATCCTTTAAAAGTTGAGTGGATCGTGGAATTTAACCACGGTTTAGATATTAGCAGTTTCTATATTTCTTGTCCCCCCGGTTTATAAAGAAACTTTAATTCTTATTGTCAGAATCACAATCTGGTATTTTAATTAAACTATATAAACACAAAACTCCTGAAATTAATTCTGGTTTAAATATTAATAAAAGCGCTGGTAATAAGTGCAATATTAATAAGCAGTGTTCTCGGGTATGTGAGGGAGGTATTTGTTTTAAGTGTTTGGGCAAGAGTCCTCGTTGAGTTGTAATAAATATGTGTAATGTGTAGGCAGCAGTAATAAGTATTCCTAATCCTGTAATTAAAATAGTTTCTGGTGATCATTTAAAAAGTAATACTATAATTATTAGTTCTCCTCATAAATTTGTAGTGGGGGGGAGGGCTATATTAAATAGACTAATTAATAATCATCATGTAAATATTAGTGGTAGTGTTATTTGTAGTCCACGGGCAAGTAATATTGTTCGGCTATGTGTTCGTTCATAATTTGTGTTTGCTAAACAGAATAGGGCTGAGGAAATTATTCCGTGTGAAACTATTAAAATAGTTGCTCCTATAAAACTTCATGGGGTTTGAATTAGTGCGGCGGCTACTACTAAGCCCATGTGACCCACTGAGGAGTATGCAATTAAAGATTTAAGATCAGTTTGTCGTATACACATTAGGCCTGTTATTAAGATGCCCCACAAAGATAAAATAATGAAGGGATAGGAGAGCTCAGTTAATGGGGAGAATATTAGTGTAACTCGAATAATCCCATATCCTCCTAATTTTAGTAGCACTGCAGCGAGAATTATTGAGCCTGCTACGGGGGCTTCTACGTGGGCTTTAGGAAGTCATAAGTGGAAACCATATAGGGGTATTTTAACTAAAAATGCTATTAAACATGCTAGTCAAAGAATTTTATTTGTTGTTAGTGCGGGGGATATTTGGTATAGGTTTAATAAAAACTCTATATGAAGCGAGCTTTTTGAGTTATAAATTAGAAGAATAGCGATTAAAAATGGTAAAGATCCGGCCAAGGTGTAGAATAAAAAGTATATTCCTGCATTTAGGCGTTCTGTTTGATTTCCCCACCGAGTAATAATAATTAGGGTTGGAATTAGGGTTGCCTCAAATGAAATATAAAATATAATTAATTCTGTTGAAGAGAATGCTATAACTAGTGCCATTTGTAATAATACAAATATTGAAATATATATTTGTTGTTGATAGGTTGGACTATCTTTTATATGGTTGTGGCTTGCTAAAATTATTAAAGGAATAAGTCAACAGGTTAGGACTAGTAGGGGAGATGAAATTTGATCTAATATTATATATTTATTTAATGTGGTTATTTCAGTTGATAATAATAAATTTAAACTAGTGGTGGCAATAAATAGGCTATTAATAAGGGCATTAAATCATAATCATTTTTTAGGGGATAACCAAATTACTGGAAATATTATTATTGTTGGTAAAATAATTTTTAACATTTTAATAGATTAAGGTTTTTAAGATAATCAGTGCTATGCGTGCGGGTGGTTGCAACTATCAAAGATAATCCAGTGCTTGCTTCGCAGGCGGAGAATGTTAATATAAATATAGGGATGGGGATATGTGTTATATTTTCTATTTGTTTTGTCCATAGGGCTAGTATTAAAAATATTGCTAATATTATTGCTTCTAAACATAATAAAGCTGAGAGGAGATGTGTTCGTTGAATAATTAGTCCTGAGATGCTAATAAGAAATGTTGAATATAATATAAATAATGTTGAGGACACAAAGTGTTTCTGGGTTTTTCCAGAATTTATTAAGTCGAAATTAATAATCTTTTTTAGATTAAACACTTATTCAGCCCAGTCTAAACCGCCCTGTGCTCATTCATATATTAAGCCAGCAGTTAATAAAGTAAGGATTATAATAGACCAGGTTAATGTGTTTGTTGGTGATATCTGGGTTGCTCATGGGGTTGGAAGCAGTAGGGCAATTTCTAAATCGAATAGAATAAATAAAATTGCTACTAAAAAAAATTGAATTGAAAATGGGAGGCGTGCGGACCCGAAGGGGTCAAAGCCACACTCATATGGGGATAATTTTTCATAATTTGGGTTGCTGGTCGTTAATCAAAAGCTAATAATGATTAAAATGGTTGAAATAGTTGTGGTAATAATTATTATAATTATAATGCTTATTGTCTTTTCTTAGATTAAACTAAGATCTAATAATTGGAAATCATTTATATTTTTATACTAAAAAGACATGATCCTCATCAATAAATTGATACATATAAGAATAATCATACAACGTCTACAAAGTGTCAATATCAAGCGGCGGCCTCAAAGCCAAAATGGTGACTTGATGTGAAGTGAAAATTAATTTGGCGAAAAAGGCAAGTGAGCAGGAACAGTGAACCAATGATTACATGTAATCCGTGAAATCCTGTTGCTACAAAAAAGGTTGATCCATATACTCCGTCTGCGATTGAAAATGGGGCTTCATAATATTCGGTGGCTTGGAGTATAGTGAAGTATAGGCCCAAGATAATAGTTAAAAATAAGGATTGAATAGTTTCTTTACGGTTGTTTATTGTAATACTATGGTGGGCCCATGTTACGGTTACACCTGATGCTAATAAGACTGCTGTGTTTAGTAGTGGAACTTCAAATGGGTTGAGGGGAGTTACCCCTGTTGGCGGTCAACACTCTCCTAGTTCTGGAGTTGGTGAGAGGCTGTAGTTATAAAACGCTCAGAAAAATGCGAAGAAAAAAAGAACTTCGGAGGCAATAAATAAAATTATACCACATCGCAATCCTTTTTGTACCGGGATTGTATGATGTCCTTGAAATGTGCCTTCTCGTACAACATCTCGTCATCACTGAATTATTGTTAAAATTATAATAACTAATCCTAAATTTATTAATATTATATATCCAAAGTGAAATCATGTTGCTAGGCCTGAGGTAATTAATAGGGCTGCAATGGCTCCTGTGAGCGGTCAAGGACTTGGGTTGACTATATGAAAAGCGTGGGCTTGGTGTGTCATTAAACATTTTCTTGTAAGTAGAGGCTTAATAGAAGTACAAAAACATAGGCTTGGATTATGGCTACTGCTATTTCCAGTAATGTAAGTAAAAATAAAATTATTATTGTAAGAGTAGAAATTATTGGTATTAATGGTAATAATATAAATGTTGCTGTCGAGATTAGTTGAATTAATAGATGTCCTGCAGTTAAGTTTGCAGTTAATCGAACTCCGAGCGCCAGTGGCCGAATAAATAAACTAATTGTTTCAATTAGGACAAGAATTGGAATTAATAAAGTTGGTGTGCCTTCTGGCAGTAGATGGCCGAGGGCAGTAGTAGGTTGATTTCGTAGTCCTATTAAAACAGTGGCTAATCAAAGTGGAATAGCTAGTCCTAAATTTAAAGATAGTTGAGTTGTTGGTGTAAATGTGTATGGTAATAATCCTAATAAATTTATTGAAATTAAAAATAATATGAGAGAGGCTAGTAGTAATGATCATTTATGTCCATTAAAATTAATGGGACTAAAGAGTTGTTTTGTAAAATTGCATAAGAGTCAAAGTTGTAAAGATGAAAAGCGGTTAACTAATCATTGATTTGTTTGGTTGGGGAATAAAAATCATGTAAATATTATAGATAAAATGATTAATGGCATGCCTAGTAGTGTTGGGCTTATAAACTGGTCAAAAAGGCTTAAATTCATGGTCAATTTCAGGATTTATTATTTTTAGTAACAGTTTGTATTATTGGTTTATTGAATACTTTTAGGTTGCCGATTTTATATATTAAGAAAACTAAATAAATTAATCAAGCTATTGTAAAAATAATAAATCAGGGGTTCGGATTTAGTTGAGGCATGTCAATAAGGATGGTTGAGGGCCATCGAACGACAGCTTAAAAGGCTGTTGCTTATTCGTGAAAGCTTCTTATTGATATTTCTACATGAGAGGCTCAGAGATAAAAATTTGATAATGAGGTGGCTTCTACAGCAATTGGTATAAAACTATGATTAGCTCCACAAATCTCTGAACACTGTCCAAAAAATACCCCCGGTCGTGATGCAGTAAAGGTTGTTTGATTGAGTCGTCCCGGAATGGCGTCTGTTTTAATTCCTAATGATGGGATTGCTCATGAATGTAATACATCATCAGCTGAAATCAACATGCGAATTGGAGATTTTATTGGGATTACTAGTCGATTATCTACTTCTAATAGTCGAAATTCTCCTGGTAATAAATCTTGTGTCGGGCATATGTATGAGTCAAATGTTAGGCAATTATAATTTATAAATTCATAGGTTCAATATCACTGATGTCCAATGGCTTTAACTGTTAAGCAGGGGTCATTAATTTCGTCTATCAAATATAAGATTCGTAACGATGGAAGAGCAATAACAATTAAAATAATGGCTGGTATAATTGTTCAAACTATTTCAATTTCTTGGGCATCTATGGCATTTGTGTTGGTTAATTTTGTTGTTAATATAGCTGTAATAATATAAAGTACTAGGGTACTAATTAAGAATACTGCTATTATAGCATGATCGTGAAAGTAAAGTAGTTCTTCTATGATTGGGGAGGCTGCGTCTTGAAATCCAAGTTGTGCTGAGTGTGCCATATAAGATATACAAGAATTTAGCTAGTAATTAAGTCATGACAAGACTTAGTAATAATTTTACTAATATCTTAAGAGGGTGACAGATTAGTTATGTAATTAACTTGAAATTATTATAAGGGGGTTCAATTCCTTCCTCTCTTGATTTTATTAATCTTAAAAATTTTACTGATGGATCTATTGATTCCTTTATATAAATTGAATCTTTAAGGCTGAGGTAGGGTGGATATCATCCATATAATAATAGATGTACATAGGATGGCTCTTCAAAAGTGTGATAGGGCGGAGGGCATCCATATAATCATTCAATATTTGTTGAGGAAAATTCTGTGGCTACTACTTCACGTTTAGATACAAATGCTTCTCAAATAATAAATATTATTATAATAACGGCTGAAAGTGAAATTAAAGATCCAATTGAGGACATAGTATTTCAAAGGGTATATGCGTCAGGATAATCTGAATATCGTCGTGGTATTCCGGCTAATCCTAAAAAGTGTTGGGGAAAAAAAGTTATATTAACTCCAGTAAATATAACTCCAAAATGAATTTTTGATCATGTTGGGTGAAGTGTAAATCCTGAAAATAGTGGGAATCAGTGTACAAATCCGCTTATAATGGCGAAAACAGCGCCCATTGATAGTACATAGTGGAAATGGGCTACTACATAATAGGTATCATGTAAAACAATGTCTAAAGAAGAATTAGCTAAAACAATTCCGGTTAAACCCCCAACTGTAAATAGAAAAATAAATCCAAGGGCTCAAAGCATGGCTGCGTCTCATTTAATAGATCCTCCGTGTATAGTTGCTAATCAGCTAAATACTTTTACCCCAGTTGGAATTGCAATAATTATTGTAGCTGAGGTAAAATATGCTCGTGTATCAATATTAAGATCAACTGTAAATATGTGATGGGCTCAAACAATAAATCCTAAGAGTCCAATTGATACTATTGCTCAGACTATTCCTATATACCCAAATGGTTCTTTTTTAGATGAATAATATGTGATGATGTGCGAAATTATACCAAACCCCGGCAAAATTAGGATATATACTTCAGGGTGTCCAAAAAATCAAAATAAGTGTTGGTATAAAACTGGGTCTCCTCCACCTGAGGGATCAAAAAATGTGGTGTTGAGATTTCGATCTGTAAGAAGTATTGTAATGCCAGCTGCTAACACTGGCAGTGATAATAATAATAAAATAGCGGTAATTAAGACTGATCAAACAAATAAGGGTGTTAAATATTGTGATATTGATGGGGGTTTTATATTAATAGAAGTTGTAATAAAATTAATAGCGCCCAAAATAGATGAGATTCCTGCTAGATGAAGTGAAAAAATAGCTAAATCTACAGAGGCTCCTGCATGGGCTAAATTTCCTGCTAGTGGCGGATATACAGTTCACCCTGTGCCTGCCCCGGCCTCAACTCCGGAAGAGGCAAGAAGGAGAAGAAATGAGGGGGGTAGAAGTCAAAAGCTTATATTATTTATTCGCGGGAAGGCCATGTCTGGGGCACCAATTATTAGTGGAAGCAGTCAGTTACCAAATCCGCCGATTATAATTGGCATTACCATAAAAAAAATTATAACAAAAGCATGGGCAGTAACAATTACATTATAAATCTGATCATCACCAAGTAAAGCGCCGGGTTGGCTTAGCTCCGTTCGAATTAAGATACTTAAGGCTGTACCCACTATGCCGGCTCATGTACCAAATATTAAATAAAGGGTACCAATATCTTTATGATTTGTTGAATATAATCATCGAGTAATTATCACAGGTAAAATGGCCGAAAAAGGTGCCGAGTTGTAGCCTCGGTTATAGGGGATAATCCTCTTTTTACCAAGCCTCGTGGTGTATAGCACATAAAATTGCAAGTTTTGAAGAGTAGATAATTTCTGCCGGGGCTTCTCCCGCTTTTCCCTCCCCCAACAAAGCGGGAGAAGTAGATTAAATCTTGATTTAGGGTATTTAGCTGTTAACTAAAAAATCGTAGGATAAAAGCCTGCTAATCTAGTAGGGTTTTAACTTAATTAAAGTGTCTGGGTTGCATTCAGAATATGTGAGATAAAGTCTTACAGGTCTTAGGCAAAGATTAGAAGACTTTAACTTCTACTTAAGGCTTTGAAGGCTTTTAGTCTTGTTAGCTTAAATCTTTAAATTACATTTAATATTGGTGGTGAAATTGGTAGAAGTATTGTTGAAATAATAATTATTATTGATAAAACTTGGTAGGGTTTTGTTTTTAGTCGTCATATAAGTTTTGAGTTTATTGGGGTTGGGGTGGTGGTTAGTGATACAGCATAAGAAAGGCGGATATAAAAAAATAGGCTTAATAAGGCTGATATTGCTGCTATTGAGGCTACAGGAATATTTTGTTTAACAACCTCTTCTAGAATTAATCATTTTGGTATAAATCCGGATGTTGGTGGGAGCCCTCCAAGTGATATTAAAATAATTAATATTGTTGAGGTAATTGTTAAATTTTTTATTCATGAAGATGCTATTTTATTTATATTAGTGGATGAAAAATTTATTATTATTAAAAATATTGATGTTGTTATTAGCAAATAAATAATTAGATTAAGAATTGTTAGGGTAGGAAAATATGATACTACAATAATTATTCATCCGAGGTGTGCGATGGAGGAGTAGGCTATTATTTTTCGGAGTTGAAGTTGATTTAATCCTCCTCATCCCCCAATTAATAGTGATAATAATCCTATAAACATAAGTAGTGTTGTGTTTATCTCTGAGCTTAATTGAATTATGAGTGTTATGGGTGCAATTTTTTGTCATGTCGAGAGAATTAGGCATGTTATTAAATCTAGTCCTTGAATAATGTCTGGGATTCATATATGGAAGGGGGCGATTGCTAATTTAATTATTAGGGCTGTTGTTATTATTAATATTGGAATTTGTGTTTGTATATTAATAATTGTTCATTCTCCAGTTGATCAGGCATTTAATATTGTTGCGAATAGTAGCAAAGCGGATGCTATTGATTGAATTAAAAAATATTTGGTAGCTGCCTCAGTTGATCGGGGGTGATGTATTTTTGATATAATTGGAATAATTGCTAGTGTATTTAATTCTAATCCTATTCAGGCTAAAAATCAATGATTGCTGGTTATGACAATAATTGTTCCTGTAGACAAACTTGATATTAATATTGACAAGGCATATGGGCTTATTAATAAAAGAGGGGTTTTTAACCGACATTTTTAGGGTATGGGCCTAAAAGCTTATTTAGCTTACTTTATTAAAAAATAGTGTAGTGGGTGCACTTGAAGTTTTGATCTTTAGGGGATAGGTTCAAGTCCTATTTTTTTAGGATACAAGAGGGTTTGAACCTCTATTATTACTCTATCAAAGTAGTCCTTAGCTTTCGGGCATGCATCCCAGAACATTGGAGGAATTCCTATCATTATAATTGGGAGGGAGAGGTGTAATATAGTTATTGCAATTGTAATTGGCAAAAAATTTTTTCATACTAAATGTATTAGTTGATCATACCGAAATCGTGGATATGAAGCTCGGACTCATAAGGATAAAATTGATAAAATAGAAGCTTTAATAATTAGGTTAATTGTTGATAATTCCGGGTATAAATAATATATTGTTGTTCCTAAAAAAAGGACTGTTGATAACACATTTATTATTAAAATGTTTATATATTCTGATAAAAAAAATAAAGCAAATGTTCCCCCTGCATATTCTACATTAAACCCTGAAACTAATTCTGATTCTCCTTCGGCTAAGTCAAAGGGGGCTCGGTTTGTTTCTGCTAGGGTGGAAATAAATCATATGCTTGCTATAGGTCATGCTGGAATTAGAAATCAAACTAATTCTTGAGTAATATTAAAATTAAATAGTATAAAACCCCCTGTCATTAGAATTAAGCATAATAAAATCAGTGCTAATGTGACTTCATATGAGATTGTTTGGGCAATTGCTCGGAGAGCTCCAATTAGAGCAAATTTGGAGTTTGAAGCTCAGCCTGAGCCTAGTATAGAATAAACAGTTAAGCTTGACAGAGCTAGTATAAATAAGATTCCTAGGTTTAGGTTTGCGAGGGTGTTTGGTAGAGGTAGAGGGGCTCAAATTAATAAGGATAAAGTTAAGGATAGTACGGGTATTAATAAAAATATAGTTTGTGAGGAGGCGATTGGGCGAATTGGTTCTTTAGTAAATAATTTTAACCCATCTGCGATTGGTTGAAGCAGGCCCAAATAACCTACAGTACTTGGCCCTAAACGAAATTGTATATGTCCTAGTACTTTTCGTTCAATTAGGGTTAGGAAGGCTACTGCCAATAATACTGGAATTACATATAGGAGTGAATTAATTGGTGTTGAATATATTATTAGGGGAGGGATTTGGACTCTCGGGTTAAAGGTTTTAGGTCTTTTGCAATTACCGGGCTCTGCCACTCTAATAAGCTATATCTTAGCTTGGTTTTCTTTTATTTTTCTTTATTTTATATCAGAAATAGTTATAAGGCTTAAATTTTTTATTGGCCTTATTTTTCCGGTCCTTTCGTACTAGGAAAAATTATTTATAGATAGAAACTGACCTGGATTGCTCCGGTCTGAACTCAGATCACGTAGGACTTTAATCGTTGAACAAACGAACCTTTAATAGCTGCTGCACCATTTGGGTGTCCTGATCCAACATCGAGGTCGTAAACCCATTCGTTAATATGGACTTTATGAAAGGATTGCGCTGTTATCCCTAAGGTAACTTGGTTCGTTGATCAAATATGGGTCAATAATGTTAACTTTATTATTATTTTGAGGTGTACCTCTTAATTATTCATCTCGAGGGTTCTTTTTTGCTCCGTGGTCGCCCCAACCTAAAACCGGGTGCTATAATTATTATTTATATATAACTAGTTTGGGTTTAAAGCTCTATAGGGTCTTCTCGTCTTATATTTATATTTCCGCTTCTGCACGGAAAGATCAATTTCACTGATTAATTTAAGGAGACAGTTAAGCTCTCGTCTTGCCATTCATACTGGTCTATATTTAATAGACAAGTGATTACGCTACCTTTGCACGGTCATAATACCGCGGCCGTTGAACGATTGTCACTGGGCAGGCAGTACCTTTTATATTTATATAACAAAAGGCGATGTTTTTGGTAAACAGGCGAAGCTATATTTTGCCGAGTTCCTTCTCAAATTTAAAATCTTTTTCTAATGCTCCTGTGTTGGATTAACATTAATATATATATTATTTTCTTGTTAGGGAATATATATTTGTTAATTATCAGCGACTTGTTCATTTTGATATACACGTGCATATAAAGGCTTCTTTCCTTGTTACTCATTTTAGTAATAATTCATCTATTATATAGATTGGCTCGATTTTTTTTGTAAATTTAGATTGTTTATTGAAATAATAAGTTTTATTTAAATTAAGCTTTAACGCTATTTTCGGTGGCTGCTTTTAGGCCAACAATATTAATTTTCTTGTTATAATATAATCTTTATTTATTTATTTAGGTTGTTTCCTTTATTAATTGGGCTGTACCTCAATTAATTATATTAAAAGCATTATTTTTTGTAATATTTATGCTTTTAGTTGAACTAAAATTCATTCTCAAGCAACCAGCTATATCCAGGCTCGTTTGGTTTTTCGCCTCTACCAAAAGCTCTTCTCACTCTTTTGCTACAGAGAAGAGTTTGCTCAGTGTTTGCTGTCTTTAGGTAGCTCGTCTGGTTTCGGGATATAAAACTGAAATTCTTTATGTTAATGTGGACTTGCTAAATCATTATGCTAAAGGTAAAAGTTGTGGTCTTTGCTTCTTTGTATTTTATTTTATTTCATTTCTATTTCATCTTTCCTTTACAGTACTTTTTCTATTGCGCTAAATAAGTTTTTTGTCGCCCATACTATTATATAAAAATGGTTTATCTGTTGGTGGTGGGTGATGATTGTGTTTGGGCTAGACTTAAAATTCAGAATAATTTGGGTAAACAAATATTTTTTTGGTGTAAACAAAATGCTTTATTTTAAGCTATAATCTGTATCCAAGGCCACCTTCCGGTAGACTTACCATGTTACGACTTTCCTCTTTTATAATTAAGCTTAATTATTTTAAAGAGGGTGACGGGCGGTGTGTGCGTGCTCTATTACCTATTTAAAAAGAACACTCTTTTTTCTTTTTACTTCTAAATTCTCCTTCATATTTTATTTCATAGAATATTCCGTGTTTTTTAAAATAAAAAATGTAGCCCATTTCTTTCCATCTCATTTGCTACACCTTGACCTGACTTTTTTATTTAAAATTATTTCGTTCACTTTTATTCTTTTAAAAGGTACACTGAGGCGGTGGTATATAGACTGTATTAGCAAGAGGTGGTGAGGTTTATCGGGGGGTGTCGATTATAGAACAGGCTCCTCTAGGTGGGTGTAGGGCGCCGCCAGGTCCTTTGAGTTTTAAGCTGTGGCTCGTAGTGCTCTGGCGAGAGGTCCAATTTTAAAGTTGAGCATAGTGGGGTATCTAATCCCAGTTTGGTTCTTAACTGTAGTAGATTCAAGAAATTATAGTATAACTTTCGTTTTTGGTTTTATGTTTTACATTCACTTATAACTGTCAAGTAAGATTTTAATCCTATTTTATTATATCTAAAACTACCCTTTGGGCCGTGAATATTAATTTGAATTCCTCGTATAACCGCGGTGGCTGGCACGGGAATTTACCAATTCTGTCTAATTATTGCTAAATCGAGCTATCGCTCATTGTTTAATGTTTATTACTGCTGAATTCCTGTGTAGGTGTGGCTTAGCAAGGTGTGATGGGCTATTGGTGCCTGATACCTGCTCCTTTATTTTTAGTAGGAAATTAAAGGGCATTTTCACGGGGATGTTGAAGCTTGCATGTATAAACTTAATTATAATTAATATTAAGACTAGGACCGAATCTGTTGCTTGCGAGACCTGTTAACATCTGTCTTAGCATTTTCAGTGCTGCGCTTTTATTTAAGCTACGCTAGC